AAAGGTAAAAAACCAATACTGAAATCCTACTTGAAAAATTTTGTATATTTTGGGTTGTTTTTTGGTATTAAGATTTTTGTGGTGTTTTTTTGTCAATACTAAATTTTAAGCTGTATTTGGGGGACTACTCGAATGTACGAGAGCCTGGGATAGGCGCGGGGGGGGGAACAGGATAGGAGATTTGGACAAGCTTGGATCCATGAAGTCATGTCTAACGAGCATGAATAATATGTCTCTGGGGGTGTTGGGAGGATAAAACAACTGCATTATTAATACGGCTTATGAGTATGTCCCGGACCCATGAATTAATGAGTGGTTGGGGGACCTATGGGGATAAATGACACTTGAATAGGAAGTTCGTCTAAAGGGTAAGTTGACCTTCATGCCTTGATGGCTATGGGGAAGCGAGCACACCAGAAATAAAAAATACCAACTGCGCGAGATTACAGTTATGCTGGGCATGGGCTGATTAGACCCGTACCATCGAGATGTCTTATTTAAGGGGAACGTATGGACGATAAACCATTATATGGCCCTGAGGTAAGAACCAGATGCCTGATAAAGTTCAACATTAGTAACCCCCAAGTTAAATGGGCCCGGAGCGAGGAGGGATGCATAAGGTGGGCGGGTTGCTGGTTTCACGGAGGATGGTAGTCAATAGACCAAATGACATGGAGGATATCCGTATGGACAAGAAGAGTTTATGACTTAATGGGGTATGTGGATAATACAGGTATGTGAATAGAGCATTAATTAAATAGTTGTTCTTAATATTCAAGGTCTGAAGGAGTAATGTCAATAGAGAATTTTATGCCTAGAAATAATTAATATATAATACATGCTTATATGCTAGGGGAATATAGTTTAATGTAATATATACATAAATGTATTATGTGTTAGATAGATTTATGTACAAGAAGTAGTTTAATTAGAATATCAGCTTTGGGTGTTGATGGTGGGGGAGTAGTCCTTCCTTCTTGATATCCTGAGAAAAGTTTTTATTTCATTGCTGGTTTACAAGACCAGTGTAATAATTATACTATCAGGACATTTAATCTAGGTCTAAAATGTTGTTTTCAATTATGCCTGCGATTGGTATGAGGATAACAATGATAGCGAAGTAGGCAATGGAGGCTGTCTGTCCGATAATGATAAATGGGTACTCGACTGGTTGGCCTCCAATTCATGTGAGGATGAATAGGTCAGCTACTAGGAATCAGTATATTGTTTGTGTGATTGGGCGGAAGGTAAGGGCTCGTTGTTTTGAAGTGTGAAGGAATGGTATGAGGGCTAAGATTAGAATTGATAGGATTAGGGCTAGTACTCCGCCTAGTTTGTTAGGGATGGATCGTAGGATGGCGTAGGCGAAGAGAAAGTATCATTCTGGTTTAATGTGTGGTGGGGTGTTGAGTGGATTTGCAGGAGTGTAATTGTCGGGGTCTCCGAGAATATCTGGGAAAAATAAAGCCAAAATTATGAAAGCTATTAATAAGATGAGAACGCCCAGGAAGTCTTTGATTGTATAGTAGGGGTGGAATGGGATTTTGTCTGTGTCCGAGTTTAATCCGGTTGGGTTATTGGATCCCGTTTCATGTAGGAATAACAAGTGGACGAGTACTAGGGCGGTGATAATAAAGGGTAGGATGAAGTGGAAGGCAAAGAATCGTGTGAGTGTGGCTTTATCTACTGAGAAGCCTCCTCAGATTCATTCTACTAGGGTTGTGCCGATGTATGGGATAGCGGATAAAAGGTTTGTGATTACTGTGGCTCCTCAAAATGATATTTGGCCTCATGGAAGTACGTAGCCTATGAATGCTGTTGCTATAACAGCGAATAGTAAGATAATTCCTATGTTTCATGTTTCGATTATGTTATAAGAGCCATAGTAGACCCCTCGTCCTACGTGGAGGAATAAGCAAATAAAGAATATGGAAGCCCCGTTGGCGTGTATGTATCGGATGAGTCAGCCGTAGTTGACGTCTCGGCAGATATGGGCTACTGATGAGAATGCTGTGGATGTGTCTGATGTGTAGTGTATGGCTAGGAAGAGTCCTGTTAGGATTTGGATAATTAGGCAAAGGCCGAGTAAGGAGCCGAAGTTTCATCATGATGAGATATTTGATGGAGCTGGGAGGTCAATGAATGAGTGGTTGATTAACTTGATTAGTGGGTGTTTTTTTCGGATGATTGTCATTATAAGTTTCTATAGTTGAATTACAACGATGATTTTTCATGTCATTGGTCATAGTTTGAATCTATGTAGAAATTATGACAGAATTAATTTATCTTTTAAGTGCAGTTATTGCGTTGGGTTGCATAGGCGCTTCTTTGAAGCCTTCGCCTATTTATGGGGGATTGTGTTTAATTGTTAGTGGGTGTTCAGGTTGTTTAGCGGTGCTGGGGTGAGGGGGTTCGTTTTTAGGTTTAATAGTATTTTTGATCTACTTAGGGGGTATGTTGGTGGTATTTGGTTATACTACTGCCATGTCTGCGGAGGATTATCCTGAGGCTTTAGTGTCTAGTTGGTTGACAATTGGGATTTTATTTATAAGTATTTTTATGGAGATGAGTATGCTGTTTGTGAGTGATTATTATGAGGGTATGGATGTGATGTTAGAGTTTAATAGTATGGGGGGATGGGTAGTTTATGATGGTGATGGGTTGGGATTAATGGGTGAGGGGGGTGCTGGTGTGGCTGCTTTATACAGCTGTTCTGCATGGTTAATGGTTGTTTCTGGTTGAACCCTGTTTATGGGTGTGTTTATTATTATTGAGATTACTCGTGGAAATTAGACGAGTAGGACTACTGGAATGCAGATTAATGTAATTAGGAAAGAGAGGAAGTATAGTTTTACTATACCTTTTTGAGTACTTATGGCAGAGGAGGTGAATGTGTGGATGGTGGAGGTTACCTTTGGAATGGCTTTTTCTAGTCAGACGAGGTCTAGTATGGTTAGGGCTGTTTTAAAGCTTGTGCTGAGAGATTTTAGTGGTAGCAATCGGTGTATGATTGTGGGGAAGTAGCCCAGGGAGGTTGAGAAGGAGTTTTTAGGTGTGGGTTTTGATGGTTTTAGGTTGTTGGTTGTGTTGTATAGGTCTAGTGCGAGTACGACACCAGCGATGGTGATTATAAGGGCTATTATCTTTAGGTATCAAGGTATTGTCATTGTTTGAACGGTTATTGGTGGGATGTTATATGAGATGAAAAATCCTGCTAGGATGCTTCCTAGTGCTAATCGTTTGATTGGGTTAATTATTAGGGGGTTGTTTTCATTGATGGTAATTGTGGGAGGGAAACGAGGTTTGTTTATTAGTACGAAGTAGATGATTCGTATGCTGTAAGCGGCTGTTATGGAGGTGGCTACTAGTGTTATTATTAGGGCTCAGGCGTTGGTGTAGCAGGTGTTGGCTGCTTCGATAATTAGATCTTTGGAGTAGAATCCTGTAAGGAATGGTATTCCTGTTAGGGCTAAGCTACCGATTGTGAGGCATGAGGATGTGAATGGTATGGATTTTGCTACTCCCCCCATTTTTCGGATGTCTTGTTCGTCGTTAAGACTGTGGATAATAGATCCTGCGCATAGGAATAACATGGCTTTGAAGAATGCGTGGGTGCAGATATGTAGGAAGGCTAGGTGGGGTTGGTTTAGGCCCAGGGTAACTATTATGAGTCCTAGTTGGCTCGATGTTGAGAATGCTACGATTTTTTTGATGTCGTTTTGGGTGAGTGCACAGATTGCTGTGAAGAGGGTGGTTATAGAGCCTAAGCATAGTATGGCTGTTAGGATTGTGCTGTTGTTGGAAATGAGGGGGTAGAAACGGATTAGTAGGAATACTCCTGCAACAACTATAGTGCTTGAGTGTAGGAGTGCTGAAACAGGGGTTGGGCCTTCTATGGCTGAGGGTAGTCATGGGTGTAGGCCGAATTGGGCTGATTTTCCTGTGGCTGCTAATAGGAGTCCTGCGAGAGGGAGGGTATTGGAGTTGTCCATAAGAAAGATTTGTTGGAATTCTATTGAGCTGGTTTTTAGACAGTATCAAGTTATTGCTAGAATAAAGCCAATGTCACCGATACGGTTATATATGATGGCTTGTAGGGCGGCTGTGTTTGCGTCAGTTCGTCCGTGCCATCATCCAATTAATAGGAACGATATGATTCCTACTCCTTCCCAGCCGATGAAAAGTTGGAATAGGTTGTTGGCAGTTGTTAAGATTATCATGGTAATTAGGAATATTAGTAGGTATTTGATGAATCGGTTTAGGTTAGGGTCTGAGTGTATGTATCATGTAGAGTATTCTATGATTGATCATGTGACGTATAGGGCTACAGGTAGGAAAATGATTGAGAAGAAGTCGAATTTAAAGCTCAGTCATAGCTTGACAGATCCGATGGAAAGTCATTGTCAGTCTGTGATAGTAAAGTCTGTCCCGGAGTTGAAGAAGGAGGATAGGGGGATTAGGCTGACGAAGAATGCGCATTTAATGCATGATGTTACGTAATTGGGGAAGTCTATGTGTTTTGTTATGTTGGTGAATGAGATGATTATAGGGGATACTAGAAGAGCAAGAATGAGAAGGATAGAGGTTGTAATGGCGTTAATTACTTTCATTTGGAGTTGCACCAAGTTTTTGGTTCCTAAGACCAACGGATTACTTCTATCCTATAAAAGTAAGAAAGCCGTACGTTTAAGTACGGGGGCATGAGTTAGCAGCTCTTGCATGCTTTCTTGGTAAATAAGGATGTTTATATCCTATCTTCAGATTCACAGTCTGGTATTTTTTTTAAACTATATTGACATAGTGTGGGGCCTATGATTAGTTTGGGGTTAATGGTAAGTAGGATGATGGGTAAGATGTGAAGGGCTATGAGTGTTGATTCTCGTGTGTGCGAGGGTTGTAAGTTGTTTATGTGGTTGGTTAGTTTACCTCGTTGTGTGGTAATAATTATGTATAGGGAGTAAAGGGAGGTGATAAGAATATTTGTTCCTAGTAGGATAATGGTTGGGCTTGATCAAGAAAATACAGAGATTGTGACTACCAGTTCCCCGATTAAATTAATTGTTGGTGGTAAGGCAAGATTAGCTAGGCTTGCTATGATTCATCATGTGGCTATTAGGGGGAATACTATTTGTAGTCCTCGAGCTATAATTATTGTTCGGCTATGAATACGTTCATAATTTGTATTTGCCAGGCAGAATAGAAGGGAGGATGTTAGGCCGTGGGCGATTATTAGTGCTGTGGCACCTATAAAGCTTCATGGGGTTTGGATTATGATGGCAGTAATGACTAAGGCTATGTGGCTGACGGAGGAGTAGGCAATGAGGGATTTCAGGTCTGTCTGGCGGAGGCAGATGGAGCTGGTTATAATTATTCCTCATAATGATAGTAAAATGAATGGGTAGGCCATGTACTTGGTTATTGGGTCCAGGATTGTAGAGATGCGCATTATACCGTACCCTCCTAGTTTCAACAGGATTGCTGCTAGGATTATGGATCCTGCAATGGGGGCCTCTACGTGGGCTTTAGGTAGTCATAAATGTACTCCGTATAAGGGCATTTTGACTATGAAAGCTATGATGCAGGCTAGTCATAGGATGTTGTTAGATCATGTTTGGTTGTTTGGTGAGGAGTTTAGTGTTATTAGGATAAAGTTTAATGTTCCTGCTGAGTTCTGGACATAGATTAGGGCAATTAATAGGGGGATAGATCCTACTAGGGTGTAAAATAGGAAGTAGATACCGGCGTTTAGTCGTTCTGTTTGGTTACCTCATCGTGTGATGATAATGAGGGTGGGAATTAAAGTAGCTTCAAATAGGATATAAAATATAACGAGTTCATTGGCAGAGAATGTCATGATAAGGAGAATTTGTAGGCAGATTAAAAGTGAGATATATAGTTTTTTGTTGTGTTCGGGTTCTTTTTTGATGTGATTCTGGCTGGCTAGAAGTATTAGTGGAAGTAGTCAGGTAGTGAGTACTAAGAGTGGGGCAGACAAGGGGTCTGCGGAGAATAGGGTGGAGAAGCTTGGGCTGTTTTCGTTGTTTTGTCATAGGAGGTTGATGGAAGTAAGGTTGATTAGGAGGCTATAAGCTGTTACGTTAACTCACACTTTTTTGTTGCTTGATAGTCAGGTTAAGGGTAGAAGTATGAGCGATGGTAATATGATTTTTAGCATTTTAGGAGGTTTAGGTTCTGTACAAAGTCAGAACCGTAGGTGTTTGAAATACTTGCTAGTAGGGCTAAACCTACGGCCGCTTCGCAGGCAGCGAAGACTAGAATAGCAATCGGGACAGGGAATATGATTATTGAATGTGTGTTTAAGGGTGTGATAGTCGCTAGTATGAATAGAGATAGTATTATACCCTCTAAGCAGAGGAGGGTGGATATGAGATGAGATCGGAATATTAAGGTGCCTAAGAGGGAGAAAGTGAAGGCTATAGTGATGTTAAATACGGCAGGCGACATTTTGGTAATTACGATACTGTCGTAATCTAATGAGTCGAAATCATTAATTTTAGTTAAACTAATTACCAATTACTCTGTTCATTCTAAGCCTTTTTGTGTTCACTCATAGGCTAGGCCTAGGGCCAGGATTGTAATAAGAATGGATGCTATAGTTATTAGTGTGTTTGTGTTGGGGAATTGTATTGCCCATGGTAGTGGTAGGAGTAATGCGATTTCGAGGTCGAATAGTAGGAAGGTAATTGCTACTAGGAAGAATTTTATTGAGAAGGGTAGTCGAGCTGAGCTTATGGGGTCAAACCCGCATTCATACGGATTGGCTTTTTCAGTGTACACATTAAGGTGGGGGAGTCAGAAGGCTACGGAGATTAGTGTGATAGTCAGGGCAATGTTGATTAGTAAAATGAGTATTAAGTTAATTACTTTCTTCTAGGTTATTCTAGAGCTAACTGATTGGAAGTCAGATGTACTGTTTATACTAAGAAAGTATGATCCTCATCAATAAATGGATACGTATAGGAATAGTCATACTACGTCTACGAAGTGTCAATATCATGCTGCTGCTTCGAAGCCAAAGTGGTGTTTGGATGTGAAGTGGTATTTTAATTGTCGTAGGAGGCAGATAATTAGAAAGGTGGAGCCGATAATTACGTGGAGGCCGTGGAAGCCGGTTGCTATAAAGAATGTGGAGCCGTAAATTCCGTCTGAGATAGAGAATGGGGTTTCGAAATACTCTGAGGCTTGGAGAATGGTGAAGTAGACTCCTAACATAATTGTGATAAATAGGGCTTGGTTTATGCCGCTTCGTTTACCTTCTATTAGGCTATGATGGGCTCATGTGATGGATACTCCTGATGCTAGTAGGACTGATGTATTTAAGAGTGGGACTTCTAGGGGGTTAAGTGGTGAAATTCCTGTTGGTGGTCAACACCCTCCTAGGTCATGGGTAGGGACCAGGCTTGAGTGATAAAATGCTCAGAAGAAGCCTGCAAAGAAGAATACTTCGGAGACGATGAATAGGATTATTCCGTAACGTAAACCCTTTTGAACAATGGGTGTGTGGTGTCCTTGATAAGTGCCTTCTCGGATTACGTCGCGTCATCATTGATATATAGTGAGTGAGTTTCCTAGGAGTCCTAGTGATAAAAGGGTAGTTGAGTTGTGATGGAATCATATAACTAGACCTGAGGTTAGTAGTAGAGCGGAAAAGGCTCCTGTTAGTGGTCATGGGCTTGGGTTTACTATGTGGTAGGCATGGGTTTGGTGGGTCATTAGGTGTTGTCATGTAGGTAGAGGCTTACTAGTAGGGTGAATACGTAAGCTTGAATGAGGGCTACTGCAAATTCTAGGATAGTGAGAAGGGCTAGAATGATGAATGTAATTGTGGCTGTTGGCGGGCTAATGCTTGTGAGGACTAGTGTGGCCCCGCCGATCAGATGAATTAATAAGTGGCCTGCGGTAATATTGGCTGTTAGTCGGACTGCAAGGGCTATAGGTTGAATGAATAGGCTGATGGTTTCGATGATAATTAGTATAGGGATTAGGGAGATGGGTGTACCTTGGGGTAGGAAGTGGGCTAACGAGGATTTTAATTTATGACGGAAGCCTAAGATTACGGCTCCAGCTCATAGTGGAATTGCTATTCCTAGGTTTGTTGATAGTTGTGTTGTCGGGGTGAAAGTGTGTGGTAAGAGGCCTAGGAGGTTGGTTGAACCAATAAATATAATTAAGGATACTAGTATGAGTGACCATGTGCGTCCTTTAGGTGAGTGAATTATCATTATTTGCTTGATAATAAGTTTGATTAATCATTGTTGAAATGAATGTAAGCGATTTGAGATTAGTCGCTTTGAAGAAGTTATGAGTATTGAGGGGAGTATAATGATAAGAACGACAATAGGGAGGCCTATTATTGTTGGGGTAATGAAAGAGGCGAATAGATTTTCGTTCATTTTGATTCTCAGGGGTTGTTTGTTTTTGTATGTTTAATTGATTTGATTGAGGGGGTTTGCGGAAAGTTATGAAGTGAGATTTTTAGTTGTATTAGGATGAAGAGTGTGATTGTAGTTGAGATAACAGTGATAAATCATGTAGATGTATCTAGTTGTGGCATTCACTGCGGAGATTTATCATCTCTAACTTTAACTTAAAAGGTTAACGCTCTAAGCTTCGTAGTGTGGTTAGATTATTGATAAAGATCAATCTTCAAAAGTTTTTAGAGGGACTACTTCAAGTACAATAGGCATGAAGCTATGGTTGGAACCGCAGATTTCTGAACATTGGCCGTAGAATAGTCCGGGACGGTTGGATGAAATAGTTGCTTGGTTAAGTCGTCCTGGAATAGCGTCTGTCTTAATTCCTAGGGAGGGAACAGCTCATGAGTGAAGTACATCTTCGGATGAGATTAACATTCGGATGGGTAGTTCTATGGGGAGAACTACTCGATTATCAACTTCTAGAAGTCGAAGTTCTCCAGGTTTTAAGTCAGAGGTTGGGATTATGTAGGAGTCAAAGCATAAGTCTTCGTAATCTGTGTACTCGTAACTTCAGTATCATTGATGGCCTATTGTTTTTACTGTAAGGGCTGGGTTGTTGATTTCGTCTATCATATATAGGATTCGTAGGGAGGGTAGGGCAATTAGGATTAGAATCACTGCGGGTAGGATGGTTCAAATAGTTTCTACCTCTTGGGCATCTATAGTGCTGGTGTGAGTTAGTTTTGTTGTTAGTATGAGAGTAATGATGTATAGGACCAGAGAGCTGATTAAGAATACGATTATAAGTGTATGGTCATGAAAGTTTATTAACTCTTCTATGATAGGTGAGGAAGCATCTTGTAAGCCTAGTTGGAAAGGGTAAGCCATATAAGATATATAGAGTTTAGTCTATAATTTAACTTTGACAAAGTTATGTAATTTATTTACTAATATCTCATTGAGAAAGACATAGAGGTTATGGTGCTGGCTTGAAACCAGTTTTAGGGGGTTCGAATCCTTCCTTTCTTATTTAACCTTAACGAAGGCTGGTTCTTCAAATGTGTGGTATGGCGGAGGGCAGCCATGAAGTCACTCTAAATTTGTGGAGGCGTGTTCCACGTAGAGTACCTCTCGTTTAGAAGAAAAGGCTTCTCAGATCATGAAAATTATGATTAGGACTGCTGTTAGTGAGATGAAAGACCCTATAGATGAGACTGTGTTTCATGTTGTATAAGCATCTGGGTAGTCGGAATAGCGTCGTGGTATACCTGAGAGACCAAGGAAATGTTGAGGGAAGAATGTTATGTTTACTCCTACAAATATAATGGCGAAGTGAGTTTTAGCTCATATGTCGTCTAGAGTATAGCCTGTAAATAATGGGAATCAGTGTACAAATCCTGCCATAATAGCAAATACGGCCCCTATGGAAAGTACGTAGTGAAAGTGTGCGACTACGTAGTATGTGTCGTGTAGGACAATATCTAGAGATGAGTTTGATAGTACGATGCCTGTTAGCCCTCCTACTGTAAATAGGAAAATGAAGCCTAGTGCTCATAGTATTGCAGGGGATCATTTGATGTTGCCTCCGTGCAGGGTTGCTAGTCAGCTAAAGACTTTTACTCCTGTTGGGATAGCAATAATTATTGTGGCAGATGTAAAATAAGCTCGTGTGTCTACGTCAAGGCCTACTGTGAATATATGATGGGCTCAGACAATGAATCCTAGGAATCCGATAGATATCATAGCTCAGACTATTCCCATATATCCGAATGGTTCTTTTTTACCTGAGTAGTAGGTTACGATGTGTGAAATAATGCCGAAACCAGGGAGGATAAGAATATAAACTTCTGGGTGCCCGAAGAATCAGAATAAGTGTTGGTAGAGAATAGGGTCACCTCCTCCAGCGGGGTCGAAGAAGGTGGTGTTTAGGTTACGGTCTGTGAGGAGTATTGTAATTCCTGCGGCTAGGACGGGGAGGGAGAGGAGTAGGAGGACAGCAGTAATTAGGACTGATCAGACAAATAGGGGAGTCTGATACTGTGATATTGCTGGTGGCTTCATGTTAATGATTGTAGTAATGAAGTTGATTGCCCCAAGAATTGAAGATACCCCTGCTAGGTGTAGTGAAAAAATGGTCAGGTCGACTGATGCTCCGGCATGAGCTAGATTACCGGCTAATGGGGGGTATACGGTTCAGCCTGTTCCTGCCCCTGCTTCTACTATTGATGATGCTAGTAAGAGAAGGAATGATGGTGGTAAGAGTCAGAAACTTATATTATTTATTCGTGGGAATGCCATATCGGGTGCTCCAATTATAAGCGGTACAAGTCAATTACCGAAGCCACCGATTATTATTGGCATTACTATGAAAAAAATTATTACGAATGCATGAGCTGTAACAACTACGTTGTAGATTTGGTCATCGCCTAATAGAGCGCCTGGTTGGCCAAGCTCTGCCCGAATTAGGATGCTAAGAGCTGTACCTACTATTCCTGCTCAGGCCCCAAATAGTAAGTATAGGGTACCAATATCTTTATGATTGGTAGAGAATAATCAGCGGTTGATGAACATAGGTAAAATGGCTGAGTAAAGCATTAGACTGTAAATCTAAGCACAGAGGATAAAGCCTCTTTTTACCAAGCCTTAAGGTGATAATCACATCGAATTGCAAATTCGAAGGTGTAGAGAACTGACTCTACTAAGGCTTCTCCCGCCCCCTTTCTGATAGGCGGGAGAAGTAGATTGAAGCCATATTAGGGTGTTTAGCTGTTAACTAAAAGTTTATAGGTTTGAATCCTATCAATCTAGTAGAGGATTTAGCTTAATTAAAGCGATTGATTTGCATTCATTAGATGTAAGATGTAGTCTTGCAATCCTTAACAGAAGTTAAACTTTATAGGTTTGCTTAGGGCTTTGAAGGCTCTTGGACTGACTATCCTAAACTTCTGTTATAGAAGTAGGGGGGATAGGGGGAGTATTAGTGTGCTTGTAATTATTATTGGTGGAAGTATATTGTTGTTTTTGGTGTGGTTTTGATGGGTAAATATTTTGGAGTTATTGTTACTTGGGAATGTAGTTAGTGAGGTTGAGTAGATTAGTCGTGTGTAGAAGAAAAGGTTAATTAGGGCGGCTATTGCTATTAATGTGGCTAGAGATAAGTTGCTGTTTTTTATTAGTTCGGTAATGATGACTCATTTGGGTAAGAATCCTGTGAGTGGTGGTAGACCTCCTGTGGATAGTAAAATCAATGAGATTATGGGTAGAGCTATTGGTATTTTGTTTCATATGAGTGATATAGAGGTGATTGACGTGAATGAGTGGGAGTGGAAGATGAGGAATATTGGTATGGTTATGATGATGTAGATTAGGAGGTTGAGAATTGTTAGGGATGGGTTGTATGGTAGAATGGAAACTATTCATCCTATGTGGGCGATGGATGAGTAGGCTAGGATTTTTCGTGTTTGTGTTTGGTTAAGTCCGTTTCATGCTCCGATTAGTACTGAAGTGGTGGCTGATAAGATTAGTAGGGTTGGGTTTATTAGTTCGTGGAATTGGAATAGGATGGATAGTGGGGCGGTTTTTTGTCATGTGAGGAGGACGAGCCCTACGTTAAGTTTAATGCCTTGTGTGACTTCTGGGAGTCATGAGTGGAATGGGGCTAGGCCTAGTTTGATGGCTAGAGAGATGAAAGTTGCTATTATGATAGTGCTGTCAGTCTCTGGTTGAAATGTTCATAGGCCAAGTTGTTTGAAGTTTATGAGAATAGAGAAGAGGAGGATTATTGAGGCGGTTGCTTGTGTGAGAAAGTATTTGGTTGCTGCTTCGGTGGAGCGTGGGTTTGAGTTGTTATTTATTAGTGGGATGAGGGCTAGTAAGTTTATTTCCAGTCCAACTCATATGAGGAATAGGTTGGAGCTTAGTATGGTGATTATTGGTCCTGTTATTACAGTTAAGTAGATAATTGTAAGTGTAGCTGGGTTAATTAGTACGGGAAGGGTTTAAACCAACATTTTCGGGGTATGGGCCCGATAGCTTTATTAGCTGACCTTACTTTAGAATGGAGTGTATGGGTAGCACGGAGAACTTTGGATTCTCAAGTATAGGTTCAATTCCTATTGTTCTAGAAATAAGAGGATTTAAACCTCTATAATTTACTCTATCAAAGTAACTCTTTTTTCAGACATATTTCTATGTGTAGGGTGGAATACTTGCTATGAAGATTGGGATGGAGATGTGTCATATACATAGGGCTAGAGTTAGTGGTAGGAAGTTTTTTCATAGGAGGTGTATTAGTTGATCATATCGGAATCGTGGGTAGGAGGCTCGGATTCATAGGAAAATGGTTGTTAGTGTAAGGGTTTTGATTATGAAGTTTGTGGTGTAAAGTTCTGGGTTGAGGAGGTCGTGGAATGGGCCTATGAATACGATTGTTGAAAGGGCGTTTATTAGGATGATATTTATGTATTCTGCTATGAAAAATAGGGCGAAGGGACCGGCGGCATACTCTACGTTGAAGCCTGAGACTAATTCGGACTCTCCCTCTGTTAGGTCGAATGGGGCTCGGTTTGTTTCTGCTAAGGTTGAGATGAACCATATTATGGCTAGCGGTCAGGTTGGAATTAAGAGTCATAATGGTTCTTGCGTGTAGATTAGAGATTGGATTGAGAATGAGCCGTTTATTAGGAGAACTGACAGGAGGATAATTGCTATTGTTACTTCGTATGAAATTGTCTGTGCTACTGCTCGTAGGGCTCCGAATATTGAATATTTTGAGTTGGATGCTCAACCTGATCATAGGATAGAGTATACTGAGAGGCTTGATGTGGCTAGGATAAATAGGATTCCTAGGTTTAGGTTGATTAGGGGGTGTGGTATAGGGAGGGGGATTCACAGGCTTAGGGCTAGTGATAGGGATAGTGTTGGGGCGATAACAAATAGGGTTGTGGAGGTGGCTAGGGGGCGTAGTGGTTCTTTAATAAATAGTTTTATAGCGTCTGCGAATGGTTGTAGTACTCCGTAAGGTCCTACGATATTTGGGCCTTTTCGTAGTTGTATGTAGCCTAGGATTTTCCGTTCGACTAAGGTGAGAAATGCTATGGCAATTAGCACTGGTACCAGGAGTATTAGGATATTTGCTAAATACACTATTAGGGAGAGGATTTGAACCTCTGGGGACAAGGTTTTAAATCTTACGCAATTTCCTGGCTCTGCCACCCTAATAAAACCCTTGTCTAGGGTGTTGTCTAACAAACTTACTAAATTGAGATAATTTCATATATTAGTTTTAAGGCGCTTGTGTTAAGGAGGCCTCACTTCTCTTGTCCTTTCGTACTGGGAGAAGTAGTTAATAGATAGAAACCGACCTGGATTGCTCCGGTCTGAACTCAGATCACGTAGGACTTTAATCGTTGAACAAACGAACCTTTAATAGCTGCTGCACCATTGGGATGTCCTGATCCAACATCGAGGTCGTAAACCCTAATTGTCGATATGGACTCTTGAATAGGATTGCGCTGTTATCCCTAGGGTAACTTGGTCCGTTGATCAAATGAATTGGGTCAATTAGACTGTTAGTACTTTGACTTGTGTGTCTTAGTTAGAATCGTTCGGAGGTTTTTTTATTCTCCGAGGTCACCCCAACCGAAATTACCAGCTTACTTCTTTTCTTTTTGGTCCTTTAGGGGATTAGATGAGGTAGTTAAGCTGGGAAATTAAAGCTCCATAGGGTCTTCTCGTCTTATTATGTTATCCCCGCCTCTTCACGGGGAGGTCAATTTCACTGATTGGAAGTAAGAGACAGTTGAATCCTCGTGAGGCCATTCATTCCAGTCCCCAATTAAGGAACAAGTGATTATGCTACCTTTGCACGGTCAGGATACCGCGGCCGTTGAACTTTTGTCACTGGGCAGGCAGTGCCTCTAATACTTTTTATGCTAGAGGTGATGTTTTTGGTAAACAGGCGGGATTCTTGTTTGCCGAGTTCCTTTTACTTCTTTTAATCTTTCCTTGTTGCACGCCTGTGTTGGATTAACATTTGGGTGGAGGTTAGGTTTATTGGTGGCTTCTATACCTGTTGATGTTAACTAACAATGGTTATCCGGGTTGTTATAGGCTTGTGCTTGGAGAACGGTGTTCTTGTTACTCATGTTAACAGTATCTCATCTATATAGTTATAGATTAACCCGATTAGTGTGATAGGAATTCATTATGATTTATGGGATTAAGAAGTTCATAGTGTTGAGCTTTAACGCTTTCTTTATTGGTGGCTGCTTTTAGGCCAACAATGGTTATAGGAAGTGTGATTTATTCACTATAAAAGGTTGTTTCCATCCCTAAAGAGCTGTCCCTCTTTAGGTTAAAATTTAAGATTACATTTTGATTGCTACTTCTTATGGTAATCTTAAAGTTGAACTGAGGTTCTTTGTCGGGTAACCAGCTATCACCAAGCTCGGTAGGCTTTTCACCTCTACCTAGGAGTCGTCCCACTATTTTGCTACATAGACGGGTTGGTACTTTATACTGCTCTTAGGTAGCTCGTTTGGTTTCGGGGTACCTAGCTTAAGGTCTCTTAGTTAGGTGTTTTCTAGTTAACTCATTATGCAAAAGGTACAAGGTCTAATCTTTGCTTGTTTTTACTTTTAAGTGGTCTTTCATCTTTCCCTTGCGGTACTTTCTCTATGGCTCCTGAGGTGGGTTTCTCTCTCCGATACTCCCTTTTGTCAAATGTTTTGTTTTATTTTTGAGTTTTAGTTGAATTTAGGGTGTGGTAGGGCTAGGTTTAGTTCATAATGTCCATTGATTGTGGAATCTTCTGGGTGTAGGCCAGATGCTTTGTAGTTAAGCTACATGATGGTTATTCCAAGCACACTTTCCAGTATGCTTACCTTGTTACGACTTATCTCCTCTAGTAAAAGTTTGATGGTATTATGTATAGTGTTCGTTTATTTAGTTTGAGGAGGGTGACGGGCGGTGTGTACGTACTTCATTGCTCGATTCAATTAAGCTCTCTATTCTTAATTTACTACTAAATCCTCCTTTGTCCTTTAGTTTCATAAAGGGTAGCGTAATGTTCTTTGTTAGAAAATGTAGCCCATTACTTCCCACCTCATTGGCTACACCTTGACCTAACGTTTTTATGGTGATTCTCTCGCTTACTGTTACTCCTTTTTAGGGTTTGCTGAAGATGGCGGTATATAGGCTGAATTAGCAAGGGGTGGTGAGGTATAGCGGGGTTTATCGATTATAGAACAGGCTCCTCTAGATGGATATAAAGTACCGCCAAGTCCTTTGAGTTTTAAGCTGTGGCCAGTAGTCCTCAGGCAAATAATTTTGTTTTGAAATTACTAAGGTTTAGGGCTAAGCATAGTGGGGTATCTAATCCCAGTTTGGATCTTAGCTATCGTGTATCAGGTTTGTTAGGATTACTTTCGTCATTGGTTTTAGGCCCATCGATGAATTTTCACATATTGGGTGGGTTTTAATCCTATTTTGTATGTTTCTAGTAACACGTTTTACGCCGGGAATAATTAGTTTGGGTTAATCGTATGACCGCGGTGGCTGGCACGAAATTTACCAACCCTTATAGAGGCATGGCTTAGTCAAACTTTCGTTCATTGCTTAATTTTTATCACTGCTGGGTCCCGTGGGGGCGTGGCTAGGCAAGGTGTCTTTAGCTATTGAATGTACTTGATACCCTCTCCTAAGAGTTAAAAGAAACTCTACGGGATTTGACACTGGTTTATGGAAATTTGCATGTGTAATTCTGCCTCCAACTAATTATAAGGCCAGGACCAAACCTTTTGTTGTTTATGGGATGTGAACATCCATCTAAGCATTTTCAGTGCTTTGCTTTGTATAAGCTACATTAAC